TCCTCTATCTGTTGCGGATCGAGGGCCCCTTCCCCTTCTTCAAACTCCGATTCGTATTTTTCATATAGAAATCTCTGATCAACGATAGAACAAGATCCATTTTGCATCATATCTAACTGATTCCTTGGTTCGGACCGAAGAAGTAATGTCACTCGATTATTATCAAACTGACTGCAATCTTTTTCTGTCCGTGAGGATCCCGCCAGAGCCAGAGCGCCTTCTACTTCTAATAGTAATAATAGTAATAGGCCATGAACTAGATCAGAATCGTTCTCGACGAATCCATAAGAAGTGATCCAATTTTTTTCATCGTGTCTGGATGAAGACCAAAGATCTTGAGCGACCGATCCGGCAGAACAACTCAAAAGATAAAGAAGTATCGTTAATTTCTTCATGCTCGTTCCAAGTTCGAAGTACCATTTGTACAAATAAGAATCCCCTCCCTTACATGATTTCTTCTTCATATAGATAGATATAGGATCTATGGGGCAATTACTTAGAAGTACATTTTGTGTAACAGCCCTTCCTATCTGATAGAAAAGGATCCCATGATCCTGAACCGATCTTATCTGGGATCGAAAATCCCAAGTTTTTCTATGAAGAGCTGATCTAATTGTATTAGTTTCTATAATGGATTTCTTCTGTGTAATACTAATTGATAGGGCCTCATTGATAAGTGCTACAAGATCTCGCGCATTGGAACCCATGGTTATGGACCCGAATCCGTTAGTATGGAACATCTTCTTTTCCAAGTGAAATCCTCTAGTATATGAAAGAATGAAAAAGTGCTTTAGTTGTTGTGGAAGAAGAAGCCTTCGTATCTTAATGCATGTATTTAATTTATTTGGAGCTATTAGAGCGGGATCCACTTTTTGGGGAATATGAGTCGAAGCAATAACAAGAATCTTTCCAGTGGAACATCTTTCACAATCCCTGGAGAGATAGTTCTCTAATAGATCGAGGGATAAGTAATTCGACTCATTCACATGCAGATCATGAATGTTTGGAATCCATATTATGCAAGGAGACATTGCTTTTGCTAATTCGAATTGAAGGGTGATATCAAATCGGTCTATTTTCGTCGTCATATACATAGTTAGCACATTCGTCATAGTTAGCAGCTCCTTATCAATATCAAGGTCATCATTACTATCATCAATATCGTCACTATCATCAATATCGATATCATCAATAGGATAACCTTTAGGCTTGTCATCCAGGAACTTGTTCGGAAATACCGTAATGAAAGGAACATAGGAGTTTGTCGCTAGATATTTGACCAAACAGGATCGTCCAGTTCCTATAGAACCTATCACTAAAATACCTCTAGAAGGGGATAGGGCTAAGCGGAGCGAAAAGGGTTTTCCATGAGGAGATGGGGAATGAAAAATATTAGCCCCACACAAGGTTTGTGAATAAGTGATTGTATGATAATGAGCAAGGAATATCCGTCTTTCTGCTAAACAGGATCTATTGAACTCATAATTCATTAGATCCTTTTGATGAATGTCAACTAAGTATCGTAAGGAAATTGATCCCGGTTGTTCAATCATTTGATAACCAGAGTCATTCTTTGATAAATGATCACTATGAGTCAGACTCAATAGAATTTGATCAATCCTTTTTTCTGTCGTTAAGGCGGAGAACTGAACCAAGAATTCTCTTTCTTCATCATCAATCGAATCACTGTTCGCGACCCAGAATTCTATTTTATCATCAATCCAATCACCGTTCACGTTTTTTCTTTTTCTTATCAATGAATAGATCTCTTTACTTGTACGACTTAGATGTCTCGTATTTCTCGAAAAAATGATTCGATTGATGGGATTTGGTATGATACTTACAAGATCGATGAGATTGATCTTCCAATATTTCTTCTTAGAACGTATTGATTTGACCCCATAAGCGGGACCACCACCCAATAGCATGTTGCCACCAGAAGCAGAACCCCGTATTTCTCCCAGAGAATCTCCTAATTGTTCCAGAACAACTAGAAAGAGATTCTTTAACCAGAAAGGATTCAGTTCAGATGTAGGATACCTATCCAGAAGTTTTCGAAATTCCATCATGTATGATGGAATCATCAAAGATTTGATCTTTTCTAACTCTGTCTGTAACTCACTAGAGGCTCGGGAAACAAAGAGAAGATGTATACGAACGAGATATCCAGCAACAAGAAGAAGGAAAAAGATGGAATAGAGGAACTCCCGAGCATTTGTTGATCTCAGATGTGCCCATATCAATGGAACGGGTGACTCATTATTTCGATGAATCATTTCTTCGGACAGAAGAAGATTCTGTAAACATTGACTCGAAATCTCACTTATCAGAGTCCATTGTGGAAGAATCTTCTGAGGAATTGGCCATGATATATCTGATCCATGCATCATATCATGAAAAATGGATACAAATTTTTGACTACTACTCAGTATCGGCAATGGGTTTGAAAGAGTATCTAAAAGGGTGAAATTGAGATATTTGCACCCTGTCGAAGTAAGGA